GTTACTCATCCCAAGAGACATGCCAGATACAGGACATCCCAATTTAATTGAATGGAATGACAGTTTCTCATTCGAAATCTGTACAATAATAATTTTTATCAAATCACACATCGCAGTATACTAGACCTTCTAATTCTTTAAGAGGTTTATCTAAAAGGCTCGCGATATAACTAGGAAGACGTTTCAAATACCACACATGGGTTACTGGACATGCTAATTTTATATACCCCATTTGATATCTACGTATCCGAGAATCAACAAATTCTACTCCGCATTGTTCACAAAATTTTGGTTGGTCTTTTTTATCTCCGATTACTCGATAATTTCCACAAGCACAAATCCCACTTTTTATAGGCCCAAAAATTCTTTCACAAAATAATCCATCTTTTTCAGGCTTATTGGTTTTGTAATGAAGAGTATAGGGTTTTGTTACCTCCCCAACTATTTCTCCATTAGGTAGGATTTTTTTTGCCCAAGCACTTATTTGTTCAGGAGAAACTGATCCAATTCGAAGGTGTTGATGTTTATACTGATCAATCATAGAATTCCATTTCTGATTCAGTCCAATTAAACTTCCTTCCTTTGAATCTGGAAGTCTTTCTCAGATACAAGGAAATGATTCAGTTCCAGAGCCAAAGATCGTAGTTCTCGAACGAGCAATCGAAAAGATTCTGGAGCATCCACAGGTTTAGGTATTGTTCCTCCAATAATCGTAGTTCCGAGTACTTCTTGACGAGCTTTAATATGATCGGATTTATAAGTCAGCATCTCTTGTAAAATATGAGCAACACCGAATCCCTCGAGGGCCCAAACCTCCATTTCGCCTACCCGTTGTCCTCCTTGTTTGGCCCTTCCTTTAAGAGGTTGTTGTGTAACAAGTGCATAATGTCCAGTGGAACGTCCATGTATTTTATCATCAACTTGATGAATTAATTTCAAGATATAAGGCTTTCCTATTATAACAGGCTGTTCAAAAGGATTCCCCGTTCTTCCATCAAATAGTCCGCTCTTTCCCGGATACTCGGGTTCAAATATCCATGGATTTGATGTTTGTTTACTGGCCTCATATAATTCAGAAAACACAAGTTTTCTGGAAGCCTCTTGTTCATATCTCTCATCAAAAGGTGCTATTCGATAATGTCTATTTAGCATACTCCCAGCTAACCCGAGTGAGCATTCCAATAGCTGTCCTACATTCATTCGTGAGGGTACCCCTAATGGATTGAAGACCATATCAACGGGTCTTCCATCTTGCAAATAAGGCATATCCTGTCTAGACAAAATCTTTGAAACGATACCTTTATTTCCATGTCTCCCGGCCACTTTATCACCTACTTTGATTTCACGTTTCTGTGAAATATATATATGAATTGTTTCTGGATTATAGCTAGAACCTGCTTTTTTGTGGATCCATCTCACATCAATAACTCGGCCCCTACCACCTATAGGTAGTTTTAGACAAGTTTCCTTTGAGGTGGATACCTGAATCCCAAGTATAGCTCGTAATAATCTATCTTCCGGGGCATAGGAGGATTCTTTCGCCATTTGAGGCGTTAATTTACCCACTAAAATATCGCCCGTTTCTACCCAAGATCCCAGAATCACAATTCCATTTTTGTCTAAATTTCGGAGTAAATGGGCTTCTAGATGTGGAATTTTATTAGTGATTCTTTCAGGACCGTGGCTTGTCACATGAGTCTGAATTTCATATTTCCGTATATGAAAAGAAGTAAAAATATCTTCATAGACCAGACGCTCACTAATGAGTACAGCATCTTCAGAATTGTAACCTTCCCATGGCATATAAGCTACTAATACGTTTTTTCCCAAAGCGAGTTCACCGCCAACTGTAGCAGCACCATCTGCTAAAATTTGTCCCTTTTTTACGCATTTACCTTTTTGAACCTGGGATTTTTGATGCATGCAAGTATTTTTGTTGGAACGTTGATATATAATTAATGGAATGCTTAGAGCATTCCCATTTCCAAATAAAACGATCTTGTCAGTATCCTTATAAACGATCTTTCCCTCGTGTTCGGCTATAGCGGGAACTCCTGAATCTAAGGCCACTTGGCGTTCCAATCCAGTTCCAACAATGCACTTTTCGGACCGAGAAAGAGGAACTGCTTGACGTTGCATATTAGAACTCATTAAAGCTCGATTCGCATCATTATGCTCGATAAAAGGAATGAGGGAAGCTCCAATAGAAAAATATTGAAAGGGAAAAATACTTCGAAGATGAACCTGTTCCCATGCAATAGTCAGAAATTCTTGACGGTATCGAGCTGGAACAATCTGCTCCTCCTGAATATCTCGATTCAGTGCTAAATAATTTCCCGTCGCTACCATATAGTATTCATCTCTACTTGGTGATAAATAAAGCATTCGTATTCTTTTTGATCTCTCTGAAATTTCATAAAATGGACTTTCTATAGACCCCCAACGACCAATCCTTGCGTGAATTGCCAAGGATCCAATAAGTCCGACATTGATTCCTTCAGAGGTGTCAATTGGACAAATGCGTCCATAGTGACTAGGATGGATATCCCGTATCCGAAAACTAGCAGTTCGCCCCGTCAATCCTCCAGGACCCAAATAACTCCATTTTCTCCCATGAACTATTTGGGTCAATGGATTGGTTCGATCTAAAACTTGAGATAATGGATGTAATCCAAAAAAAGATTCATAAGTGGTTGTTAATGGAGTTGAAGTCACTAAATTCTGAGGGGTCGGTATCCATTTATATCTAATTGCTCCAGATATAGTTCCTCTAATTATATTTTCTAAACGAACGAGAGCCAACCCAAATTGATCTTGTAAGAGATCTGCTACGGAACGAATACGTTTATTTTTCAAATGATTCATATCGTCAAGTGTACCCATTCCAAATTTCATTCCAATCAAATGATCCGCAGCTGTCAATATATCTCGCGGTAACAAAAATGGATTGTTCTCGGGTATATCAATATTCAGCCTTCGGTTCATATTTCGCCGACCAATCCCTCCTAATTCACATCTTTGTTGAAAAAATTTTTTTTGTAATTCCTCACATAAAGATTCAGGAAATAGGGGATCTCCGCCTACACAAGCAAATTGTCGATAAAACTCCAAAATGGCATTTTCTTTTGACCCTATTTTTTCCTCCTCCTTTTCATTGAGGAAAGACAAGAAAATTTCAGGGTAGCAAACGTTCTCAAGAATTTCGCTTAAATTCGAACCCATAGCTGATGATAGAACTAGAATAGATATTTTCTGTTTCCTACTTACACGAGCCCATATCCTTGCTTTTCTATCCATTTCTAACTCTAATCTTCCTCCCCAATCTGATATTATTGTCCCAGTATAGACTGAAATTCCGTTATGGTCCAATTCTGAACGATAATAGATACCAGGGCTTTGCAATATTTGATTGATTACAATTCTGTATATTCCATTTACTATAGAAGTTCCCAGGGAATTCATTAGAGGAATGTTTCCAATAAAAATAATTTGTTCTTGGATAGCCCTACTGTTTTTCCAAATTAATCCCGCGGATATATAGAATTCAGAGGAATATGTAAGTGATTCATATACAGCATCTTTTTCTTTTATCGAGGGTTCTACCAATTGATATGTTTCCACAAATAACTGAAATTCAATTTCTTGATCCGTATCTTCCATTTTTGGAAACTTCAAAAGTTCTTCTGTTAAGCCCCGATCAATGAATCTACAAAATCCTTCAAATTGTATTTGATTCAATCCGGGCAGTGTAGACATTCCTTCATTCCCAACCCCAAGCATTTTGAATTTCCCCATTGATTTTATAGAAAATATCCCATGATTTGCTGTCATTCTTCATCGAATCACATGAATAGATTTAGCAATAATGGAATTTCTGTTCTTTTTACTTTACGGAATCACATGAAATTTTACCTAACTACGTCTATGAAATCTATACCTATTATGAAAAGAGTAAATTGGATACTCAAATTGGAATTTGCAACAAAACAAACAAATAGAATCTAAGTTGTAATATAAATGGAAACAAATCGATAAATTGCACCTAGATTTCGGGGTTTTTTTAAGAATCTCAAAAAAAAAAAGAATTCTATTTATTTATACTATATAGTATGATATTACATATTCCAATTCGATTGATACTCAAAAATGAATTAAGTATTTGCTCGGCTCCATGAGACTAAAGATATAAAAAAAAAAATAATCAGAAAAAATAGACAATTTCTTTTGGTAGCCCCTTACCATTTCAAGTGTTCAAAAAAGAATGAGAATTCACAAAGAAGAGAGATATTTTTACCTATTTTTTGTAGAATTTGATAATACGATCGCAGTGCATAAAAAGACTTGGATTTTTTAAACATGCATAAATCTAACTTCAGCTATAGCTATCTATATATGTCTCTTACTTTTACTTTATTGCAGTCCTTTTTGTTCGGGACAGCACGTGTCGTGTTAATTTGTTTTTTCTATTCATTCATCAATCTATTTAATGAAAAATTGGCAAAAAAATGAAAGCACGAGAATTTTTTGAAAATTCCCTAATAATATATATTATAATATAAAATATATATACTAGGTATTATATACGAATAAGATACCCGATTAGATAATATCTGCGTAACAATTAAAATTTATGTTCTGGGTTGACATATATTAACAGTTGCTGTTATAATTGAAATAGAGAAGGATTAAAAAAAAAAAAGAATAATAATATTGATTGGTTATGTATCAATTTCTATTTTTTTCTCATTAAGAAAGAATAGATTCAAATTCAAGAATGATTCAGGAATTTGTAGTTAACGGTTGCTATTTGTCCCGAAATTTTTACTTTTCTTTTGCGACTGAAAGGTATGCGTTTGTTTTTTTTTTCAATAGAAAAAGGGGATTAAAGAAAACGGAATTTAAGATACAAACACATCAAAAAAATAATTTTAGAACCCCTTTTTTTGGTTTTTTGAGAGGAGGGGTATTCTGATATATTTTTTTTGTATCATTTTGGCGGCATGGCCGAGTGGTAAGGCGGGGGACTGCAAATCCTTTTACCCCAGTTCAAATCCGGGTGTCGCCTGATCGACAAGAGAATGAAAATAGTTTATTCCGTTTTGTTGATACAGAAAACTTTGTATTTTTTTCCGGCGGAAGCAAGTTTAGGGAAAGGGCTCTTGAGACTTGTTTGATTCAAAATTCTAAGCACCGGAAGGTTTGTTCTCTCAAATGCTATCCATTTTTTCGTCTCGGATTCAATGAAAAATTCATTAGAGTAGTGAAAAGGAATAGATCAATCTTGAAATGATAGTCCTTTCACTCCACTACTACAGTAGTGTCCCTCTACTGATTGGGTCTTGAATTACATTGGATAGGGGTAGGTCGGACGGGGAGTCTAATTCCATTTTTAGTTGGGGAAGGGGTTGAAGAAAAACCTTGTATACAAACTTATGTAAAGTATATGAACGCTTCCGCATTTATTTATTCCATATTTGTTAGATTAATGAAATTGAATATGGAATTAGATTTATTTTTTTTTATTATTTATTTAAATTTCAATAGTTCTAATTTGATATTCATATTCTTTTTTTTTTTATTATGAATTTTTATTTAATCCAATTCAAAAATAATTTCTATTCTATTTCCATTCTAAGAAAAATCAAATTCTTTCTTTTTGGTAATCTCTAGTAAAAGAATTTCAGAGGCTGTTTTCCAATTGTTTTAGAGAACGAATCGGGATACAATAAGGATTAGATCCAATGGAAATAAGAGATGCAAAAGAGTATGCAAAGGAATCTATCTTGATTCTATATTTTTTACTTTTGACTTAATGAAATGAATAAAACACAGGTCTTTTTATTCCTACCTATTTAGTATGATTCATTCCCTTACAACTTCCAAGGATATTTTTTATTTATCCTTAACATTTTTCAATTCTACTAGAAATCAGATAAGAACTTGTTAGATGTTTTAATTGGATGTTTCGTGAATGGTCTTAGGACGGAATCTTTTTTTGACTCTGTACCAGCGATTCCACTATTATTATAAGATTTTATATATAATTTTGAGTGAAAAATAAAAACGAAAATAATACAAGAAAAATGAGTTAGTAAAGAATAAAAAAATAATTTCTTCATATTGATAGGAGACAAAATTTACATGGATATAGTAAGTCTTGCTTGGGCTGCTTTAATGGTCGTTTTTACATTTTCCCTTTCCCTTGTAGTATGGGGAAGAAGTGGACTCTAAGGGTACTACTAATTGAGTTAAGGGATCAAACTGTCTCCATTGTTTTCTAGCTGGGTTCTTCTATTTTTTAACTATGTGAATTTAGTTATTTTATTAATACTCATTAATGAAATGCAATTCTATCTGTATTTTGAACTTCTATTGTATTCCAGCGGTGTAATGTATTCTATGTATAATATAGAAAATTAAAATATTTTTTAAATCAAACAAATATTTGAATTGTTCCCATCTTCCTGTCCCGGGAATACGGGTAATTGAAAACAAATTACTATTCCAAACCTAATTCTTTTTAAGATTTCTATTTCGATGAACCGGTTACCACCAATCTTTTCTAAATATGAAAAAGTTTTTCATAGAATCCCCGGATCATCTATCAATTATTTAATCAATTTAATCAATTTTTGGAATACTAAAAAGATTATATATATTTTTTTTTTTTATTTTTAATTAAGTAAAACATTCTATTTTTACCCTACCATAATAGATAGTATAATAGAAAGAAATAGATTTTATTTCTTTCTACTATACTATCTGGATTTCATAGAATTCTTCTGATTGTAGTCTGATCATTTTATTTAAAACAAAGACCCGAAATGGAAATCCTTTTTTTTTTTCATTTTTTTTTTTAATCGTTGCATTGATAAGAAATCAGAAGTCGTGTTTAAGTAAAATTAGTCACTTTGACTTACCGTTTTTACATAAATTATAAGTAAAAAGGCAGTAGGAACTAGAATGAAGAGTGCAGTAGCTATAAATGCGAGAATATTTACTTCCATAATCTCTATGTTTTCTTTCTCTTTAATTTCTAATAAATACTTCGGGATTTAATCCCATAGAAATGATAAATCTTTCGTCACTAAATTCAATGTTCAATGGTATAAATTTTATCTGGATAATATCAAATCGGATCAATATCACGAATAACAATATCTGAACTATCAAATCAATTCAGCGTCGAGAATAAAATAGTATAACATAGGAAGATCTTTTATCCATACCAAATAAAAAAAGAACTTTTTGATGCAATCCAAAATTCCTTTTTCTTTCTTCGTCCGAACCTTTACCTTTACCTTAAACTAAAAAAGAAACAATCAATTGATATTTTTTGGATTGGATTTATATCCATCGGGACTGACGGGGCTCGAACCCGCAGCTTCCGCCTTGACAGGGCGGTGCTCTGACCAATTGAACTACAATCCCAGGGAAAAAGTCGTATAGCATACATATTCTTACAATTTCATTCAAACTCTTTGTTTTTCTATTTGAGATTCGAACCCCTGTACTGTAACTGAAAGAGGCGGACTTATTTATGCGTATATATTGATATTTTTATGAGTCTGGACTTTAGCGAGATCGACACGGATTACGAGTAATCCGTTCGTTATTTATTGCCAACTTGATTGAAAAATAAATGAATTAATTAAGGAAACAAAAAAGACTCTTTTTTTGACTTTAATACTTTTCTTAGACTTTATACTTACAGATCCCAATCGGGATTTTGCAAAATCCGAGGAAAAATATGTAATATGGAAAAAAGAAATAGCACTCGAGATTATATTCTTCTGTATCCGAGCCCATTGGTGATTTTCAGAGAACACCAAATGGGTTATATCGTTTCATGGTGGATTGGCAAATTTTTGGGCCGAGCTGGATTTGAACCAGCGTAGACATATTGCCAACGAATTTACAGTCCGTCCCCATTAACCACTCGGGCATCGACCCAGGAAGAATCCATTTTAGTATTTATTGATAATCCTCGATCCATTTCATTTCGTAATACCCTACCCCCAGGGGAAGTCGAATCCCCGTTGCCTCCTTGAAAGAGAGATGTCCTAAACCACTAGACGATGGGGGCATACTTGCCCGACCGCCATTCTACTATGTTCATAGTATGAACAGTTTTTTGAAATTGTCAATATAATGGAATGATATGATTCGATCAGAAGGATCTTCCCATCTTTCAGAATCCCTTACCATTTTTTGATTCATTATTTTTATTTCGAAATAGTTCATTCCAATCACCAATCTAGAATTAAAAAAATTAAAAAAAAAAAAAAAAAAAATAGAAAATAAAAATAAGTAATGCGAAAGAAAACAAAATAAAGAGAGAATCCTTTCGGGGAATGATTGATTTGCTGGAACAGGCGCGGCATTAAGACCTCATTTCTTTCACTTTCATTCAGTGTTAAGAAGATTGAATTAGGTATATTTCTATCTCCCACTAAGCCGGGAAATAAAAAAACGAGAATTCATTTGGAAATTGCGTAAAAAGGGATGAAGATGAATAAGAATTGGGTCGAGGGACAGGACAAATTGAATCCATTTATCAAACGGTGAAATATTTGAATTAGTCGGTACATGTATTAATGAAATTTCGTGTTATGATGAAGACGACTTCAATTCGAATCGGTTTTGAAAAAATGCATTCCATTGTTATTTATCAAATCCAATATCAATAAATGATTTTTTAACTAGACTCACCAAGTAAATCCAATTTATTGTTTGTTAATGAGTTGCTAGGTACAAAAAATAGATCTATGTATATATATAAATGAATTTTAATATATATATATATTATATAAATATATTAAAATATATATATGATATAATATATATATTATTAGTATATGCAGTAACAAATAGATGTACTAAACTCATATTCATATCGGCTAGTTCCTTATTCGGGAATTGACTCAAAAGGCGCCCTTTTAACTCAGTGGTAGAGTAACGCCATGGTAAGGCGTAAGTCATCGGTTCAAATCCGATAAGGGGCTTTTTTTTCATAAAACGGTAGTATTCCTAATTTGAAGTAAGAATAGAGATATATTCTTGATATTTGTAAGAAGTTTATGTTTGTAAAAAAAAAAAACCAAGGAATAGTTTCATTAAAAAAATAGAATTTAAAATAGAAAGAAATTCGATTAAGTTATTGTTATCATTCGAATGAATTCGAATAGAGTAAACTCATTCTAGTTAGAAAGTGAAATAGTATTCCTTTCTATATATATATTTCTTTTTTTAGTTGTCAGATATTACTTTTTTCTATTATTCCAATCAAAAACTGGCAAAGATTCTAAAAAAAGTAAGTGGACCTAACCTATTGAATCATAACTATATCCACTATTCTGATATTCAAATTGGATAGAAATGAAATTCGAACAGTGGATCTTTTTTTGTTTTTAATACCTCTTTGGTTGGGACTCCGCAAGAATCTGTCGATATTTCGGATTAAATCTAAATCTTATTGTTCCTAGGAATAAATTGCTACTCCTCTCCTCCACGCGGAAGGACTTATTCTATTCTAAGTTACAATATACAAGTCATTTGATTTTAAAATATCTTTTTTCCGAATACAAGAAAAGATCAAATTACATTTCTATTAGTTCTTTAAGATATGATATATCTATCAAAATAATAGAAAAATCCATCCAATTATGACTTCCAGTATCAACTATTTGATTTTGATATCTATGCATACGAGATTTTTAATGCAATTAATGGACGAAACTTTCACTTAGAATCTTTATTATTAAGAAAATTCCATACAATATTAAAAAATCTGACAGATAGATAAAAAAAATAAATAGAAAAAAAATATTCGAATTTCTTACCTCGATCTACAAAAAAGATATACTTTGGAATTTTTTTAATCTGAACGAAAGAAAAATAGAACAAAGAAGACAATAAAAGAAATAAATGTAAAATAGAAAGTCAAAATAGGATCCTCTAGTAGTTTCCTAGACATACAAATTTGAAGAATATAGAAAAC